TGAAAAAAGGAGAAGCAACTAAAGAAGGGATTGACCTTTCTAACGCATATTCAGTCGTACCGGCATGGCCCCACTGATTTCTTTTCGATCGGAGCATCCAGCAGCGCAATCCGGTTCTACTTGACTAAGCCCTTCTCGCCCTTTCCAACAAGAGATCAAAATTTTCCACAGACCGCATAATTCGTCGATAGGGCACGCTTTGCCGTGTGCCCTGTTCGTTTATCTGCGAAACGTACGAAGTGTACGTTCGGGGACTCAAGAGTCTCCCCTGTGGTGTGTGAATAACCCCACGAAGAGTGGGGTAGTGGGCCACAATGGAATCAGGGCTCCAGCCGTCTTGAAGCAAGGTTTGTTCAATAGTTTTTTCTATAAAAAACTGGCTCGAGATGATATTAACCATGCGACCCAAATCGCCAGGATCCCCTCCGAAATTTAGGAGAAGATACCTTCGATAGAGGATGTCATTCCGTTCCAGATCCGTAAGCAACGGTTCTGGAACAGGTACTTCTGGGGGCACTGGCGGCGGTGGAGGGGACTCCGGGAATGGAGACTCCTCAGGGCTAGGGGGAGCGCTGAATGCGTTGATGTTGTCGCAAAATGCGACTTCGACATTGAGGCTTACGAAGGTAATTACTAGCAAAAAAACAAAGGACCGAATAAGATCAAAAAAAAAGGCGGGTCGTGTGAATTTTGAAAGAAAGGACCAAATAAGATCAAAAAAAAGGCGGGGTCGTGTGAATTTTGATTGAGGCATTTCGGTACTTTGTTTTTTTGCTATAAGTTTGTTTAAGAATTTATCCAGTCGAGGCATCTTGATTTCGAATAAAGGATTCCCCCCATACAGAAAGAGAGGCCTTCCTGTACAAGTAGTGAAGAACTAAACGAGAACTTTTGTTGGTTGTTGACCAACGGAAAGAAAGGGAAAGAAGACTAACGAAGATGATCCTGGATTGGTCACCTGAAGAAAGTTGACATCGACGGCTTACTCTTTTGGCTTACTCTTTTGCTGAGCCAAAAAGAGAAAGAATGTCTATGAAGAGAGATTCTCGGAGGAGCAAGCGGAGGCTCGAAAGCCGGAGCGCGCGAGCGCGCTTTCCGTTTTCTCGATTGGCTCTCGGAAGATAGATTGACTTAGAAACGTACTCTTCTTCTGCTTTTGCAGAAAAGGCTTTCTCTTCTCTTACGAAATGACGAGTTGGATGAACAGATCGCTCCTAAAGGTTTAATAAGACATTAGATTCTCATTCATCAATAACTCGACTTCCTGCTTCTCACATGGAAGGGTCCGGTCCGGAAGAAGAGGAAAAGGAGTTCACCTCAAATCAAGGCAACGCGCACTCAATCCATCTATCCTGTCTGATTGAGAAAGTCTTTAGGTTCCAGAGTTCCGACCTATAAAGGAGTGAAACCGCTTCCAAAGACTCAGCGATAGGGTAGGGCGTAGTGACTACTCAGATGAAAGCTTCGGAGGAAGCATGGTGTTAAACGAGGTCGGTGAAGCATACCTTCCATCCAGTGCTATGTTTGCAAGAGAAGGTGTGATCGTAGGAGCTCAACCTGTTGCCGGTGGTTTGAGACATAACCGCTGCTAGGGGAATAAAAGGGTTGGTCCTATCCGCTTTTAGAGTGATCGCAGACTTAAGTAGGTCCCTGAGAGTCCTCGCATCACAGCCTGCTCTTATACAATTCCAAAGCATTCTTTTCATAGGCTTACTAACTACTGGATACAAGATAGGGTATACTGGTTCTAAGCCTACCTTTTCTTTTTCTTACTCGCTGACAACCTTGCTTACTTTGAACTTTTTCTTAAGCTTGGCAGACTAGCTCCTAACTTCCTTGATAGAGCGATGAGCTTACTTAAATAGAGTGCTATCCTCAGTAATTACTTAAAAGAGAACCTTGCACCAGAACGAGGCTTACTCAGACTCTTACTTCGGGATAGCTGCTTTAGAACCTAACCTTATTTTGACTTCTAGGGTTTGCTGGTTCTAAAACCTGTCTCCCCTTTTTTTAGGAAGTAAGGAAGTGGATAAACCTTATAACCCTGTAGGAGTAGGAGCCAGCTAATCCCTCTATCAGTCTAACCCCGCGAGCAAGGCGAAGAGTGCCCTAGGGTCCGTCCCGGGATGCTCACTACGACCTGCTGATACTCCCCCGCAGTAGGAGCGGACTGAGTCGGTACTCGTCTACGAGAGGTGCACTCGTATGCCTTTCGAGGCTTCCCCCTTGGAAATATTCTCGGCAGAACAAAACCTCTTTCTGTTGCGGAAAAAAACCTGCTTTAGATCCGTTAGAACATGTAGATCTATTAGACTACAAAGAAAGAAATTGGTAGCAAGAGAACTGTCTCTAAACCACTAAAGCACCTACAATAATCAGTAATAATCAGTCTACCTACGGTACATTGTAGAGAGACGCTCGACTCCACGCTTCCAGCTACGAAATTCAAGCAATAAGGGCCGGTGCCACCCACTATTCTAGTTAGACTAGGAAATTTCCCATCGCCTCTGGTTAGTTAATTCTTATATAAGTATAAGCGGGTTTAAGCTTAGAAGAAAAGAAAGCACCAGGCTTAGAACGGGCATGGAACACAGGATTGGCTGCCAAGTGTGTAAGGCTAGCATTAGAACAGAGCCGGATAAATTGATAGCGAAATGGCACCGCTAGATCGCGTAGCAAGTAAGAAATAAAAGTTCAAAGGTAGTAAAGGCGAGTGCCTTCTGCTTCGGCACTAAGCCTGGAAAGAGTCGGTTGCTTTATGGCTTTCTAAGGCTGTTTAAAGGTTACTGAGGTTTTATGGGTCTATAGGTTTGGAACCCTCTTATTATTCTCCTCTACCATTCCTGTTTCCGGATCAACATCTAAAACAGCTAGGGCTCGGGTCTATCTGCATGTGGCTGGGGTCCCAACAGCGGAGAAGAAGAATAGTTCTGGCAAATTCTGGGATCCACTATCGCTTCTAGTCTTCTTGTGATCTACAGGTTAGCTTTCTAAGTCTCATTCAACCCATTTCGTCTTAGGCTCAAGGGAAGGAAAGCTCGAAAACTTCCTCTCACCAACCCGAGTTCAGTAGGAAAGCCCGAGCGATAGAGCGTATCAGCTACACCTTAGCATTAGTAATATAATTTTTTCTTATACACTTGTTATTGAAGGATTTATTTTAGTTGACTTTCAATTAGGACAAAGTGAAAATCAAAGTCTGAAGAGTGTTCGTTCCCAATCCTAGTACAAATCGGCTAGGGCTAGGTATTAGTAGTCGTAAAGGAAAGGTTGTACTAACTATTTACGGGTTCGGTGGCGTGGCTGAGCTTAAGGTTTCAACATTCTATCTTTTAGTAGTTCGAGAAAGGACGTCCCCTTGAGTCTTATAAGGATTCTAGCTCTCTTCTATTTTGCCTTCACCCTATGAGTTCAGGGTGCTTTCCTGGCTCGCCTTCACTCTCTTTAAATAAGAAAGACGGGGCTTCCTTTCCTCCTAACCAACTCGCTACAGGGTCTATGTAATTGAGCTGGTTCTGTATAAGCAGGGGTGGGGATGACGCTCGTATCCCGTAACTTGTCAGTAGAGTCATTCATCCCTATCTTGGTTGCATTCTTTATCCTGGAAAGCTAGTCTAGTCTCCGCCCCCTGTCTCTGGGCAGCCTTTGATCATCTCGGTGAGCCTTCCCCTTATATATGAGAGAGGTCGTGATAAGAGTTTCCGAGTGAGGCGAGGGGCTCCTCTCAATCGACGAAGGCTTGAGTCCCCTACGGCCTGTACAATGCGCTAGTCGCATCTTCTATAAGGCTGGCATCTAATATAAAGAAAGCTGTCCTTGTGGACTCTGTCTCATCTTTTTTTATTAACTATATTCATGCTTCATGAAAAAAATGAAGCAATCCGCTTCGCACCTTTATCCCTTTCTTTTTTTGGGGAAAATGCATTCTCACAACTTCCTATTGAATAAAAAAATGCCTACACCCGTGCTCTCTGGAAAAGTCTTCTCCAGAAGTTTTATACTAAGCCCGCTTATTCTTATCCCCCTGTGGCTGCCTTTGCTTTTCCCACAATCACAAGCCCACTAGGCATAAAGAAAACAGAGGATCCCCGTGCCAAAGCAGGCATCTTTCTTGGCTATCCTTTTGGCCAAATCTTTTCTCTCTCATATATGATTCTTCTTTAAAACCATTTACACTTCCAGGAGTATCAGCGCTGCTTCGATAGGACACAAGGTTTGAAGAGCTCTTACGCGGAATTCGCTCTCTCTTATTCAGTTCGAATCCTCAGTTATTTGATAAAGCGAAATTCGAGAATAGAATAAAGAATCGAATCATAGAGTTCAGATCTCTACCGAAAGGGAGAGGAGAACAAATCAAGATCGACTTACTTACAGGAAAGAAGCGAAACTCGACTGCTTGGACAGAGTGGGATAGATCTATTGCCAGAGGTGGAGACGGATAGGTAGCTAGACTTCCAAGTTGCGGCACGAAGTAGCGAATTTCATTTATCTTTTTCAGATGCTGGAGTGAGTTCTTGAGAAAGAACATAACTAGACTTAAAAGGAGAAGTCTCGGAAGAAGATCAACCGAGAGTCCCCGTCATATGCTCTTTATAAAGTAGTTTGAGGGCCTTAAGAAAAGTAGACCGTCGGGGGTAAGGAAAAGGTCGATGTACATTGATTTTTTCATATATAGAGAGATTCCCCTGTATAGCTAGCCTTCTTCTTCAGCGGATACTCTGCGTAGTATACCTATGGACGGTACATTTAATCAAACAAAGCCTCTCGACTTGCTTGTTGGTTCGCGGGTATGCTTCTCTTTTGATCCGCGGTCTGCCACCGATCGTCTTTCTTGAGAGGGTTTTCTCCAAGTTATTCGACCAAGATTTCTCCGAAGCGGTTAGTTTCCTGTTATCTGGTGGTGAATTTGATGTCCCGTGGGGTGACGACCCCCGGGCTCTACTGTCAGATTTCTGAGTGGGTACTCGTTGGGCTATCTTGGCGCATGGCCTCTTTCGCGTTGTCCCACCACCTAATTATTTGGTGGTGTGCAGAACTTGTGTGCCCGTGTTTACCAACTACGCCGTCCTCGGGGATGACGTAGTAATCGCGGATGAGGATGTCGCGACCCGTTACAAGGAGTCCCTTGACCTCCTGCAGGTGGTTATTTCGAAAGAGAAATCACTAATATCAAGGAGCGGCTCCGCGGAATTCGCGAAGAACTTTAGGGTTCGAGATTTGACAGTCGATCTCTCCCCGGTATCCATTAAAGCGTTATTAAACACTTTCCACCCCTACGGGTTGATGGCTGTTGCTCACCGTTATTCGGTGCGTGATTTGCTTTGTAGGCTGGGTGGAGCTGGATATCGTGTTCTTGCAAGGCTAGACCATAGGCGGTATTCCCGTCTTGTGGTTATGGGGCTAAAATTGCTCTCTCCTTCTTACCCGCTTTATTTCTGGTTGGGTAAGGGACGACCACTCAGTCCAGAAGCTCATGGGCGTTTGGTGAGACTCCTTCGAGCCAAACTGAAGCCCGGGGAGCTGGTATTGCCTCCCGATGAGCTGTTCGAGACTGAGGAATCTAGAGATTTCCTGGAGTACTCTCTCCTTTATGGATGGATGGATGCGCCAGTGTTTAAACTACCTTAAATGGTATCACCTTACCGCACTTTCCCCTTGGGTTACCCTCGAGGAACTGTTTAGCGGTCCGGTTGTCTCGCACTCCTGGAGGATGGTCGCGGTGGACGAAGACCTCGTTCGCTTCTCTCTGGAAGTTGTTTATAGAAGTTTTTAAAGTGCATTAATCAGGCTGTGAAGGTCACAGGGGCTATGAGACCCTGCGTAGGAATTTGGAAGCCTTAGTAGTAAGCAGAAAATGAAAAGCTTATGAATAAGCTCAAGATAGCCAAGATGGAGTAGGGCTAGTCTAAGACAAGACAGACCGATCTATATTCTCCTGCTCGCCTTTACAAGGTTTCCTACTCACTCTATTGAGTTACAGCCGGGTTCTGCAAGGAAGCATCTCGACAGGCCCGCAACCAGTGGTTGATGCCCCACCCGAGCTCTCCATACTCGATTTATCAAGGAGAGTTTTACCAACCCTGCCATCCTAGAACGTTAGCGTACAAGAGGGGCATTTCTCAATTGAGTTAGTCACACATGGAATCTCAGATGTGGAAGTTTGATTCCGATTTATTTGGCGTTTAGTTGGCTGCACTCTAGGTCTCACCTAAGATCCTTAGTCTATCCGAGGCTATCGTTAACTGGGGCACGATAGAACCGATGGTCAGTACCTCTTTACTAGGGAAGGGGGGGATAGCTCTGGTTCGTGCGCATTAGAAGTAGACATGAGTGGTTGTCTTAGCGCGCATCGAAGCGACATGACGCTTGCTGGCGAGAAAGGGTGAGTGTTCAGTACGCTCTTTAGCCTTTAACAAGGGCTAAGCCGCTAGGAATGGCTTGCTGGCCTGTTGGGAGAGTGGAACGAAGTTATTCTCGTTAGAGAAGCACGAGTGGAACGGCTTTAGTGTCAGTAGGTGCCTAAATGAAGCGATTAAGCGTCGGGGGCTTTGCTGGCTTGCTGGCTAGCTCGTGCAATCAATCAAAAATGATTCGCGTTAGTAAGCTAGCTTTGTAAGCTAAGCAAGCCTGGTTCTCCGGGCACTACGGTAGGACGTAGATCGACCATGACGAGAATGGACTTCTCCATAATGTAATAGAAGAGTCACAGTCCAGTTCCACGGGCTTTCTCCCTTCACGAAGGAGATATGAATTCCATTCAGGCGGGTAAGGGCTTGGCTTGACCTCAGGCGGGTAAGGGCTTGGCTTGACCCTGTGTTCTCTCCTGGTCTGGTCGGAGGCGAAAACTGGCAAAGTTCATCATTCAGTGGTGGGGTGTTCGTAGAAAAGAAGGCGTCGCCCAACGAGTGGCAGATTTTGATGGAGTCTCGCTTGGATGCTGGGGAGATCCATAGATCTGGATAGAGTCCCCGGAATAGTACGCGCGCTAGCGCGCTACGGCTTACGCAGTTGATCGGATCAGATAGCCCTTCGGGCAACCAACCAAACCCGGCACATCAAATTCCATTCCGATCAACAACTTGGAGGTATGGCTGAGTGGCTTAAGGCATTGGTTTGCTAAATCGACATACAAGAGGATTGTATCATGGGTTCAAATCCCATTTCCTCCGGAACAGAAGTGAAACGGGCGGGCGAAATGACGTGAGAGAAAGAACCTCTTGGTGGAGTCCAGCCCCCCAGAATAGCACTACTTAGTGACTAGGAGCGGAGAGACCTTTGCGCGTTCTTTTTGTTTGATCGGCCTATCTTCTTTCTATAAGCAAGCTCCCTCCGGCTGTCCAGGGACAGGACGGCTCTCGGTTCTTGAGCATGTTGGGGGATTAGGCGGCAGTTGAAAGAGCTGCTCGAAAGCTTGACGAAGAAGCGAAAAAGGCCTATTATATATATTCGATTTTTTTTAGTACAAGGGCTTTTTACTAGTCAAGTGGTAAGGTAGGGCACTATTCGATGAATAAAACAGATTTTAGGAAAGTGGTTCAGGTAGCTCAGCTGGTTAGAGCAAAGGACTGAAAATCCTTGTGTCAGTGGTTCGAATCCACTTCTAAGCGGGCCAAGGGTCCAAAGGCCGGGAGCGAGCCGGATTTGGAAATTCAAGTGCAAGAGTAAGCCAAAAAATGTGAGCGCTCCTGCACTATACGGCTTTTTTGCGTCGCCCTATCTTGCTGGAGGCAGATTTCGAAAAAAAAAGCTGTTTTTTAGGTTCTCGCGTCCCTGTGCCCAAAAGGATGGGTGAGTTCGGTTTGAGTGTTCATCGATCGGGTGGATCTATATGCTCCGGGGTGGTGAGACGAGGTGTAGCGCAGTCTGGTCAGCGCATCTGTTTTGGGTACAGAGGGCCATAGGTTCGAATCCTGTCACCTTGATGTGAGGCATTCCGTCAGCAAATACTCAAATATGAACATCCATCGACCGTTACCACTTCCTCTTACTCGTGACTCGTATATGTACTTTCTATAGCAAGCACACGAGACCTATAGCCAAAGATCATATAGCGCCACAGTATATATATACGAACCTATAAGGAACACTTATCTCTTTCTCAGTGCTTTCTTTAGGCTCCTGGCTGCTCGTTGGTAGAACACAACCCATATGATATTGAGCTTGAGCATTCGGGCTTCTTTCTTTTTTTTTTAAGAAATGCTTCTTTCTAATTCTAAGGTGGTAGGGCAGCTAGTTTGAGTGGGGCCTGACGGTTTCCCGAACTTCTTCTTTCATTTTATATTAATAAGGGGCTAGTTAGGGAGGAAATATCGATGGCAATCAAGGATGGATTTCGATTTCGGAAGGGGTGCTTACTGAAAGAGTTCAACACTACGCTCATTGCTCTTCTTCTAAAGTCCCTTGGAGCCAATCGCTTGCCTGAAGCTTGACATGATGAAGGCGCTTTGAAGCCCTTCCCGAAGGAAAGAGGGAATGGCCCTTCCTCTTACCTTCTGTTGAGACTGAGATAGAAGACTGGGCTTTCTCCCTCTTCTACCGAGAGGCCGCGGGAGTCAACTCTGTCTCATCCTCATCCCCCTGGTAAAGGCGATCCTAAGCCCTCCTCTCCGCCTAGGAGGCACCTGTTTGGATGAAGGCACGGGTCGTCTAACAAGGCGTGGGACCCATAGATTCATTGTCTGCTGTGCAGAAGCTTCCTTCCTGCATCTGCATGCGCGCTTCCCCAGAAGGAGGCACACATTGTAACAATTCATCGCGATAGCTGCCTTTGGCTCTACTCTAATTGGCAACGAGACAATGGATTGATTCCTACACCTATGGGCTCAGGTTCCTTCCTACTCTAGTCCGAATCAAGATGGCTCCTCTCGATCTTGTGATGCCTTCGGCCCAAAATTATCCAGATAGCTGCCTTTACTTTTATATTAGTCAAGGGAAAGCTTATGAACGGTTCCGAAATTACACGCTATTCCGTCTCATCCTTTCGCCCCGGATGGTAGGAATAAGATAAAGGAGGAGGACTTTTTTGACTTCAACCGAGGAAGACTCGCACCCGCGTCTTTGTTTGAATCACTGACAGTTCGGGCAGGCCCGCAGGACTGGAATTCTGAAAAGAAGGAATGTCTGGCTTTTCCTATTCTAGTGCAGGTTCTTGCTCGGTATAAATCGCTTCACTTTGAGTGGGCTTGGCCCGCGCCTTGACAAGGCTGTTGCCCCTCCTTCCACCCGTAGAGAGAGCCGGAGTTAGGCCTTTGTATGACGGATTGATTGATAGTAGGATCAATGATGTTTAGTTTCATTCAGGATCGACATGCCCCAGGTTTGAAGAATTCGATGACTGGCCTTCGCTGCAAAAAATCCCGGAATTGGTCGATTCGGAATCGGCTGGATTGGAGGAATCCGGAGCCACAAGGATCTTCAACGGGTTCGAAAGTCTTTTGATTCCAGGCGGCCGGCCCAATTCTATGGAATTCGCTATAAGTCAAGCTTGTCGACTATCAAAGGAAAGGCCGGTTCGAATTTGTTCTTTCTTTTTTTATTTTTTTATAGGGAGGATAATCTCTTTTGGCAGCTCAATCCTCACGGTAATAATTATGCCAATTCCGCCTAAAAAAATCTTCAGGTGATCAAGAGGGCCCCTTTTTCAGTAGATGAGATTAGGATGAAAGGTATTATCTCAACGATGCTTTTCTCTGGCTTGCTTTTCAAAATTTCATTTTGGCCTGCGGTAATGTAATCGGGATTTTCAAAATTTTTTTTACTTCTTTCAAAGGGGAATGAAGACCTTCCTTAGAAGTTGTCGCTCGATCGAAAGGATATAATACATACAAAACCTTAACTTCGCGGACTTTCCGAGGTATAACCTTCGCCACGACATTAGTGGCTTAGCTCTTCGCGCTTCCCGCAGGCTTTTTTTATAGGGAGAGAGTCAGGGGGGCGGTACGGAAGATTGGTCCGCTCCGCAAAGCTTAGCTTTTCGGTTCCCTCCCCCTATGCGGTCGGC